ACACAAAAAAACAACCTTTTTATTTTTTTTTACATTGAACTGGTTCTAATTTTTAATTTCATAAGGTTAAATAAAAATTTAATTCACCCTTTAATTTGATCGAATTGCTATGCTTAGTGTGTGACTCGTCGGTTTTCTTATAATTAAGCCTAAAAAGAAAAGGTAAGAACCCATAATATGAAGTATGAACTAATAATGAATACCGAATTATTATATAATTTCAAGACCCTAATGGATCTATGATAAAATCATTTATTTACAATGGAATGGAATTAACTATACAAACTAATAACCAACTCATCGCATCACATTATCTGGATCCAAATAAACAGTCAAGATATGCTTTTTTAATCCTATCGTTGCAGCAACTGAATTATTTTTAGCATAAAGAAAAAATCTGATGAATTTTAAGCAAAAAACGGATACGGATAAATGGAAAAGTGAGAGAAAAAAATGAATATAATTAAATATAAAAGATATATGATTCCAATATAATATGTACGGTCTTTGAAACATCTCAGAAACGACAATAATGTAATAAAGCATTAATACAGGTTCCTGAATAATTATATGAGATAAATCTTTTCATAGAAAAAACGTATGAGCTTCAAGCCAAAAAGGACTAAGAGGGTTGGCTAAAGAACTACTTTCAGTAAGAGCTCCGTTGTCGAATTCAGGCCTAAGCAGTAATCACGAAGCGGTGGGAACGACGGAACCCATGAATACGTAAGATTAAATTAAAAACGAATCCTGATTATTCAGTGGGAAGGATGGCGGAACGAACCCGAAATCAATTCATATTTTCTTAAAAATGATAAACTAATTCTACAATTAGAATTGAAATAGAGATTGAAAGAGTCAATATTCGCCCGCGAAAATAAATTTTATATCATATATATAAAATTCTAATCTAATAAAATTTATCCCTAAGAATCGCTGGATTCAATGGATTCTTATGTGTATATCTTAATTTTATCTATTTTTAATTAAGTATTAATTTTTCATTCGCGAGGAGCCGGATGAGAATAAAATCTCATGTCCAGTTCTGTAGTAGAGATGGAATTACTAAAATAACCATCAACTATAACCCAAAAAGAACCAGATTCCGCAAACAACATCGAGGAAGACTGAAAGGAATATCTTATCGAGGAAATAATATTTGTTTTGGGAGATATGCTCTTCAGGCACTTGAACCCTCTTGGATCACATCTAGACAAATCGAAGCGGGTCGGCGAGCAATGACACGAAATGCACGCCGCGGGGGGAAAATATGGGTACGTATTTTTCCAGACAAACCGGTTACAGTAAGACCTGCGGAAACCCGTATGGGTTCGGGGAAAGGAGCTCCCGAATATTGGGTAGCTGTTGTCAAACCGGGCCGAATACTTTATGAAATAAGCGGGGTAGCAGAAAATATAGCCCGAAGGGCTATCTCAATAGCGGCATCTAAAATGCCTATACGAACTCAATTTATTATTTCTGGATAGGAACGTAGAACCAAAGTAAATCGATCTTTTTTTGACAAACAGTATTTCTTTTTAGTCCTTTGCAGTTATTTTTGCATTGAAAGAACAGATAAAAAAATATGATTCAACCTCAGACCTATTTGACTGTAGCAGACAACAGTGGAGCTAAAAAATTGATGTGTATTCGAATCATAGGGGCTAGCAATCGTCGATATGCTCGTATTGGCGATGTTATTGTTGCTGTGATCAAAGAAGCAATACCCAATTCGCCCTTAGAAAGATCCGAAGTAATAAGAGCTGTAATTGTACGTACCTGTAAAGAACTTAAGCGGGACAACGGTATGATAATCAGATATGATGACAACGCTGCAGTTATCATTGATCAAGAAGGAAATCCAAAAGGAACTCGAGTTTTTGGCGCCATTGCCCGCGAATTGAGACAAAACTTTACTAAAATAGTTTCATTAGCTCCTGAGGTATTATAAGAATAATAAATAGGATATTTGAATGAGATAGTAGACTGTATATCACGTATATACCTTTCGTTTTCAATTTTTTCATTTTGTAATTCATAACAGAAAAAAACAAGAAAAACATGTTGATTATATAAAAATTTGGAGACCCCGCGGATTTTAGTTCATTATGGGTAGGGACACTCTTGCTGATATAATAACCTCGATACGAAATGCTGACATGAATAGAAAAGGAACGGTTCGAATAGCATCTACTAACATCACTGAAAACATTGTTAAAATACTTTTACGGGAAGGCTTTATTGAAAACGTGAGAAAACATCAAGAAGGAAATAAATACTTTTTAGTTTTAACTCTGCGACATAGAAGAAATAGGAAAGGCCCATATAGAAATACTTTATATTTAAAAAGAGTCAGTCGACCTGGTCTACGAATCTATTCTAACTATCAAGGAATTCCTAGAATTTTAGGCGGAATGGGAATTGTAATTCTTTCTACCTCTCGCGGTATAATGACAGATCGGGAGGCTAGACGGGAAGGAGTTGGAGGAGAAATTTTATGTTATATATGGTAATCCCTCTAAATTTAATATATAAATTAGATTTTAAATTGCCTATAATTGTGAACAAAAAAGATAAAGGACAGGTTATCTAATATCTCTGCTCTATTAGTTGATACATACATTAAGGAGGTTTTTCCTGGAATGTAAAGAACAAAAAACGATTCATGATAATTACTGAATCACTCCTTAACCGTATGTTCTGAGTTCGTTTAGATAATAAAGATCAGATTCTAGATTTTATTTCATATTTCATAAAGGATACGACGGAGTTCTATACACAAAACCCCGGAGCATAGGGTTAAAATTGAAGTAAGCCCTTATGATTGAAATGATTGAACCAAAAGTCATAGATAAAATTTATAAACTATACACTAAGGATTCACATGATTAAGTGGTTTTTCAACCTCAACACTCCTTCTCGCGAGACTACAATTCAAGATTTCAAATATCAAGTAGCAAGAAACTTATTTTCTTCCAAGAATTAGATTCAAAATTAAAAATAAGGAATGACAAATATGAAAATAAGGGCTTCTGTTCGTAAAATTTGTGAAAAATGTCGTCTGATACGCAGACGGGGACGAATTATAGTAATTTGTTCTAACCCAAAACATAAACAACGACAGGGATAATACTACACTTTAAATATGAAAAGGCACTGTCTTGAGTAATGTAATATAAAAAAATGACAAATTTGTTTTGACATGAAATGGATATATCCATATATCTCTAACGCATATTTATGAAATAATAAAATATGGCAAAACCTATAAAAAAAATTGGTTCACGTAGAAATGGACGTATTAGTTCGCGTAAAAGTACACGTAAAATACCAAAAGGCATTATCCATGTTCAAGCAAGTTTCAACAATACCATTGTAACTGTTACAGATGTACGGGGTCGGGTTGTTTCTTGGGCTTCCGCGGGTACTTGTGGATTCAAGGGTACAAAAAGGGGGACGCCGTTTGCGGCTCAAACCGCGGCAGGAAATGCTATTCGTACAGTGGTGGAACAGGGCATGCAACGAGCAGAAGTCATGATAAAAGGTCCCGGTCTCGGAAGAGATGCAGCATTAAGAGCTATTCGTCGAAGCGGTATACTATTAAGTTTCGTACGGGACGTAACCCCTATGCCACATAATGGCTGTAGGCCTCCTAAAAAAAGACGTGTGTAAAAAAAAGCATTGAAGAAATTTCAAGAGAAATAAACGATTCAAAGATATTTATAATATTCCTATGGTTCGAGATAAAATAAGAGTATCGACTCGGACACTGCAATGGAAGTGTGTTGAATCAAGAACAGATAGTAAATGTCTTTATTATGGGCGCTTTATTCTTTCTCCACTTCTGAAAGGGCAAGCTGACACAATCGGCATTGCAATGCGAAGAGCTTTACTTGGAGAAATGGAAGGAACATGTATCACACGCGCAAAATCTGAGAAAATACCACATGAATACTCTACCCTCGTAGGTATTCAAGAATCAGTTCATGACATTTTAATGAATTTGAAAGAAATCATATTGCGAAGTAATCTATATGGAACTTGTGAAGCGTCCATTTGTGTTAGGGGCCCCAGATGCGTAACTGCTCAAGATATCATCTTGCCGCCTTATGTAGAAATAGTTGACAATACACAACATATAGCTAGTTTGACGGAACCAATTGATTTTTGTATTGGATTACAACTCGAGCGAAATCGAGGATATCATATTAAAGCGCCCAATAACTTTCAAGACGGAAGTTATCCTATAGATGCTCTATTCATGCCTGTTCGAAACGTGAATCATAGTATTCATTCTTATGGGAATGGGAATGAAAAACAGGAAATACTTTTTCTCGAAATATGGACAAATGGCAGTTTAACTCCGAAAGAAGCACTTTATGAAGCCTCCCGGAATTTAATTGATTTATTGATTCCTTTTCTACATGCAGAAGAAGAAAATTTCCATTTAGCGGACAATCAACCAAAGGTTTCTTTACCACTTTTGACCTTTCACGATAGATTGACTCAACTCAGGAAAAAAAAAACCAAAATAGTATTGAAATTAATTTTTATTGACCAATTAGAATTGCCATCTAGGATCTACAATTGTCTCAAAAAGTCTAATATACATACATTAGCAGACCTTTTGAATAACAGTCAAGAAGATCTTATTAAAATTAAACATTTTGATATAGACGACGTAAAAAAAATATTGGATACTCTTGAAAAACATTTTGGAATTGATTTACATTTAACAAAAGCAAAAAAGAAAAGATGAAAATAAAAATGAATTGAAGTTTACAGAATAAATCAAGAATTTAATTGAATAGATAGATGTATCTAGGGAAAATTCACCTTGAAGCGACTATTCCCTAGATACGCATGTTGTGCTATTTCACAATTGAATCAATTTAAAAAAGACCTAAAGTTAGGGATTTATCAATAGGTAATGTTGCTCCAATACCTAACCAAAGGGCCACCGCGGTACCAACCAAAAAGACAGTTGTAGCTACTGGACGACGAAATGGATTTTGGAATTTATTAACATTCTCTAAAAAAGGAACTGTTAATAATCCCGCAGGTACTGAAACCATTAAAAGAACGCCTAATAACTTATTAGGTACTGTACGAAGTATTTGAAATACGGGAAAAAAATACCATTCAGGTAATATTTCTAAAGGAGTTGCAAATGGATCCGCTGGCTCACCAATCATTGATGGTTCTAAAACCGCTAAGCCTACGTTACATGCAATAGTACCGAGAATTACTACGGGAAAAATATATAAAAGATCATTAGGCCACGCGGGCTCCCCATAATAATTATGGCCCATTCCTTTTGCCAATTTAGCCCTTAATACAGGATCATTCAAGTCTGGTTTTTTTGTTATTAGGATAGGTGAATTTTTTATAGATATTCAATTCATCCCCCGAAAGAGCCGGACATGCTGATTTTTCATCATCCGGCTCGAGCAAGAATCAAAAGAAACGAACGAATCCAAAATATATATTTTATCCATATGAATGGTTATTCGGTAAGGATTTACGTTCTTACAAATAAATGCTCAAGACCCACGTAGGCTTACATCATGATCAAATGCTTTCTGGGTAGTCTCATCCCTTGTGGTTGGTTTTTATCTCCAAAAATTTTGAAAATTTTTTTAAATCAAATTATATTATTTATAATATATTATTAAAGGGTTTACTTGGTACTAATATAGCCTAGCCTCTAGTGTTCTTTAGATCCCTTATTTCACTCCGATAGTATCGTAGATCAGGTCAATGCAGAGGAAATGAATGCATTTCAATACTATTCAAATAATATTTAATATAATAAATAATCATTTAATTTATAATAAAATTAAGAAAAAAGAGAAACAATTTTCATTATATTATCCAAAATCACACATTCGACTGGATCTTACGGAGCCCGTTCATGCTTGACATGATTCAGGGTTGATCATAGAATAAATTCTCTTCACACGAACCAGCCTATCCTCTGTTATAGGACTTACTTATACGGTGGTTGGACAAAAGACACATTGGATTATGAATTACAATGTGGCAGTAGAAGGGGCATATACCTGCACAGCCTAATCAATAGTTCAAGTCACACACTCCCATAATCCATTTTATTTTCGGAGAATTACCTTCAACTAGTGTATGTTAAATAACTAAATACAATATTAGAGAGTTGAAGTAAAATGTCCAAATACATGGATTATTGTTTTCAATAATCCATACATATAGCAATGAAATCGTGTGCTTATTCCCCCCCCAAAAAAATTAGAAATTCAAAATATCTATGATATACCCTTTTTTCTATAAGGGACCAGAAATGCCTTGTTTACGTATCATTAAAAAATGCATTAACATAAATACGGCAGTAAGAAGAGGCAATACAAAAGTATGTAAACTATAAAAACGGGTCAAAGTGGATTGTCCCACACTAGCACTTCCACGCAATAACTCTACCAAAGGCGATCCTACTACAGGAATAGCGTCAGGTACACCTGTTACAATTTTGACTGCCCAATAACCAATTTGGTCCCGAGGTAAGGAATAACCAGTTACACCAAAGGATGCGGTCAATACAGCTAGAACCACGCCTGTAACCCAAGTCAATTCGCGAGGTTTTTTAAAGCCACCGGTAAGATACACACGAAATACATGCAGGATCATCATTAGAACCATCATACTTGCCGACCACCGATGAACTGATCGTATTAACCAACCAAAATTAGCTTCCGTCATTATATATTGAACAGAAGCGAAAGCCTCCGTAACAGTTGGGCGATAGTAAAAAGTCATAGCAAAACCTGTAGCTACTTGTACTAAAAAACAAGTAAGCGTAATTCCTCCTAGACAATAAAAAATGTTTACATGCGGAGGAACATATTTACTAGTTATATCATCTGCAATCGCCTGAATCTCGAGGCGTTCTTCGAACCAATCATAGACTTTATTGAGATAGGTAAAGCGCTAAAAGCCCCCCTCTAAGAACCGTATATGAGAATTTGATCTCGTACGGCTCAAGCAAACACACCCAAATAAAGGTTAAAACTTCTTAATCTCTTTATTTTTTCTTTTCGGAAGGTGCGAAGGAATAAAAATACGAAAGGGAAGTTTTTGTTTTTGTGGTGATAATGCCAATATATCAAGTCGGCTCATCTATCTTTCTGTTATCCGTTAATTGTTACTACAGGCCTCTTGAATATTCTCTTTTCCTATTTTTTTCTTTATCCTTGATTTGTTATTTTTTTTTAATGCGGCTTTTTTATAAGTGATAGGCATTTTTCTTGTTAAGACCCTATGAATTGATTGAAACCCCAGATTCATACTATAACCACGATGACTCCACCTAAAAGCTAAGCCTAAAGATTCCTTTGAGTAAGAATCATTGGATCATCACTTATTCAATCATATAGAAGAGGTAGAATTAATAAAAAAAAAAAGAATTGTCTGTTTATTAAATAAAAAGAGGAAAAATCTTTAGATTTCTATTTTTTTTTTGAAAAGAAAAAATTTGATTGAATCCGATCGCGAGGTCTGAATATATATATTAAATAAATATATGAATGAATCATAGTTCAAAGATTTCTTCATCTATTTTAGATATTCCGTGTTCCAGATACAAAAAAATATATCCGACGAATGAGAACCATCTCTATCAGGATAAGATGACAGATCCCTTCTCTGTACTATCAATAGGATCAATTATAACAAGTCACACACTCATATTCCGGAAATACAGAAAGAAAGAAATTCCGCGGTCGAACTGCCTATAAAGGGCGTTAAAAATACGAAGCGTAGCCCTAAAAATAAAATGCATTTTTTATTGAAAGGATAGAACTTTTTTGTTCTTTTGAATTACCTTATTCTTGTGGATTTAATTCATTGAAATTCCATCCAATAAAACAGAAGAATTATAAATTTCCAAAATAATACATAGGAATATTGCAAATAAAGCCATTGCAACTCCCATCAAAGGAGTAGTTCCCCATCCAGGGGCTACTTTACCATATTCCGAATTCAACGGTTTCAATAAAACCCCTACGGTAGTTGGTTTTGGACGAGATCTAGAACTACCCTCAACAGTTTGTGTAGCCATAAATCCTATTTTTTTTTTTAGATCTGTTGACTTTGTATACCATCCCATTGTAAATAAATGATTTTATCATAGATCCATTGGGGTCTTGAAATTATATAATAATGGAAACAGCAACCCTAGTCGCCATCTTTATATCTGGTTTACTTGTAAGTTTTACTGGGTATGCCTTATATACCGCTTTTGGGCAACCCTCTCAACAATTAAGAGATCCTTTCGAGGAACACGGGGACTAGTTGAAGTAATGAGCCTTCTGATATTTGATATTGGAAGGCTCATTACGTCAATTGAGCTAATGACAAATCATTTCACCTTTTTAGTTGGAACTTTAGGAGGTTCCCGAAAAAAGATAGCGAAAAAAATGATTCCTAAAGTCGAGACTAATAAAAATGTATAAACCAATGCTTCCATAGATTTGATTGCGGTTTACAATTATAGCTTCCATACCTGGTTACTCGAGATTATTTTCCCGATAATGATAAAAATAAAAGTCAAAAAAGGGCAGTGATTCGAATAAAGATTTATTTAGTATCCTATGTCAAATCACAAAAAATATAGGAAAAATCTTCTATTAGACTCCTTGTCTTTTTGTAGTAGGATCTCCAAGTTTTTGGAATGCTCCAAATTCTACCTGAGCATCTAAATCGGGGTCAATACCAGCAAAAACATCTCTGAACAAGGTTCTAGCCCCATGCCAAATGTGTCCAAAGAAGAAGAGTAAGGCAAAAGAAGCATGTCCAAAAGTAAACCAACCTCTTGGACTACTGCGAAAAACACCATCAGATTTCAAAGTAGCACGGTCTAATTCGAAAATTTCACCCAATTGAGCACGCCTAGCATATTTTTTGACAGTAGCGGGATCGCTATAACTGACTCCGTTCAGTTCACCACCATAGAACTCAACAGTTACACCTACTTGTTCAACGCTATACTTAGATTCCGCTCTTCGAAAAGGAACGTCAGCTCTAACAATTCCGTCCCCATCTATCAAAACGACTGGAAATGTTTCAAAAAAGGTAGGCATACGGCGTACAAAAAGTTCACGTCCGTCTTTATCTCTAAAAATGGGGTGTCCTAACCATCCAACAGCTATTCCATCGCCATTGTCCATGGAGCCCGCTCTAAATAATCCTCCTTTTGCCGGATTGTTGCCAATGTAATCATAAAAAGCTAATTTATCAGGAATTTTTGCCCAAGCTTCTGATAAACTTTGATTTTCAGATAGCCCAGCGCTTACTCTTCGGTATATTTCCTGCTGAAAGTATCCCTGATCCCATTGATAACGAGTGGGACCAAATAATTCGATCGGAGTAGTTGCTGAACCATACCACATAGTTCCAGCAACAACAAAAGCCGCAAAAAAGACAGCAGCGATACTACTAGAAAGAACGGTTTCAATATTCCCCATACGTAATCCTTTGTATAGACGTTGAGGCGGACGGACACTAAGGTGGAATAGACCTGCTAATATGCCTAATGTCCCTGCTGCAATATGATGAGAGGCTATTCCTCCTGCAACAAAAGGATCAAAACCTTCGACACCCCATGCTGGACTTATAGGTTGTACTTTTCCAGTTAGTCCATAGGGGTCGGATACCCAGATTCCGGGACCATACAAGCCTGTTACATGAAATGCGCCAAAACCAAAACAAGCCAATCCGGAAAGAAATAAATGAATTCCAAAAATCTTAGGCAAATCCAAAGAGGGTTTTCCTGTACGTTCATCAGAAAATATTTCTAGATCCCAAAACACCCAATGCCAAATAGCTGCTAAAAAGCACAAACCAGAAAACACAATATGTGCTCCGGCCACACCTTCGTAACTCCAAATACCCGGATCTGTTATAGTCCCCCCTGTAATACTCCAACCGCCCCATGAATTGGTTATTCCTAAACGAGTCATGAAAGGTATAACGAACATACCCTGTCTCCACATTGGATCAAGAACGGGATCAGAGGGATCAAAAACGGCTAATTCATATAGAGCCATCGAACCAGCCCAACCGGCAACCAGAGCTGTATGCATTATATGGACAGAAATCAACCGGCCGGGATCATTCAATACGACAGTATGAACACGATACCAAGGCAAACCCATGGAAATACCCCTTTCTCAAAGAAAAATAACACTATGTAACTTTATTGCATTAGAAAAGACTGTGATTATGCAATGCACCCCTTATTGCTCAATGGATTATCTCGGAATAGGAACAAGGGCTCATATTTGTTCTATTCTGTTGGTAATAATAGAAGAATTATGTTTGTAGAAACAAAGAGAAACAAATCTATTCTATATCCGATAAGTATCAATACGCAATGGGAAGTTGATATCATCTTGTATCCGTAACTACTTTGCTACTTGGTGATTATTGGAAGGTTATATTCCTAATAAATTTACTTTATTTATTCTACTCTGTTTTCATTTTTAACTAAACTTTTTTGATCTATACATAACATATGATATCAAGGTTTAGATTATGAAAACAATAACTTTATTATTACGTTTCCACATCAAAGTGAACCATAATACTTAAATTTTTCTTTTATTAAATGCCTATTGGTGTTCCAAAAGTTCCCTTTCGAAGTCCTGGAGAGGAAGATGCATCTTGGGTTGACGTATAGTGCGACTTGTGAGATATATTGGGTCATATGGGATTTCCCCGTTCTCTCTCCCGATTGAGATATCCTCCCTTTCGCCCAAGAAAGATTGATTGAATCATAATAAATTTGGAGCGTGAAAGGCAATTAGACCCTGTTTTGAGTTTTAGGGGGATTCAGATTAACATTATCAATTAGAAAAATTTATGGTTGGCTCGGTTGGACCAAAAAAATGAAGTATCCAGGCTCCGTTTATCAAAAACCCAATTCCAATTTGGGATATTGAGAATATATTGAAGATTACTACTTTTATTATATATTATATTTTATTATATATTATACATTTTATTTATGTTAACTTTGAACTAACTGTTTTGATTTTAAATTCAAATATAAAATAAACAATTATAGAATAAACAAACGGGATTTCAATCTTCATCAATCGAAAAAAGTAATAAATATGTTGAATATTAAAGTTGAATATTAAATTTGACGAAAGAAAAAAAACACATGCGGTATTGGATAAATTTGTCCTATATGTGCAAATCTAAATCGGGCAGATCTTTACCCGGAGTAGAGCATAAACCTAAAAGAATTAAAAAGGCCCATTCAAGAACAAGAAAATGACATCGTGATTAGGATTGGATCTCGATGAACTGATACATCAATGAAAAGGAAGTTCGATAAGTTTAGTATTTTTTTTAGTCGAATTTTATTATAACATTATAATTTTGAAAACCTCTACCAAAATGAAAAACGAATCGAATCTACACATTGATTTTTTCACAAATTTTTGAACCGTATGCATAAAAAGGTGCATGTACGGTTTTTAAGGGATGAAATTTTATCCTAATCAACAGACTTTATCGAGAAAGATTACTTTTTTTAGGCCAAGAGGTCGATAGCGAGATATCCAATCAACTTATTGGTCTTATGGTATATCTGAGTATCGAGGATGATACCAAAGATTTGTATTTGTTTATAAATTCTCCTGGCGGCTGGGTAATACCTGGCGTAGCTATTTATGATACTATGCAATTTGTGCGACCAGATGTACATACAATATGTATGGGGTTAGCTGCTTCAATGGGATCGTTTATACTGGTCGGAGGAGAAATTACCAAACGTTTAGCATTCCCTCACGCTTGGCGCCAATGAGTTTTTTATTTGATAGAAAAAAGAATACTATGCCTTCACTTCACCATATAAAAAATGAAGTAATAATAGCATGGCACTTTGAATTCGATATGATAAAATTGTTTCTCTATTTTATTTTCAAAACATTAGATTATGTATCGAAGGGGTAGTATGAGATGAAGAATATTCCCGATTTTTGGGGGGGAGTCCGTTTCAGCGTCACAAACCTTTTTCATACCAAAAGACTTTTTTTTTTTAGTTTTAAAGAGTAAAAAAAAGTCTTTTTTCCTTATTTTTCGGATCAAAAAGAAACTTTGGGATTGCTGAATTATAGACAAAATAAAGATAAAGCAACGGAGCCATCATAGTATTTTTAACTACGAAAAGAAAAGAAGGGTGGTAATTGGATCATTTACTGATCGGGATCAGATCGATCTTTTTTTATTTATGTCACGAAAAAAGTAAATTCCATTGTAAAGCCGTATGCAATGCGCAAAAATGCACGTACGGTTGTTCAATTATATTCTATCTATCTATATTATATATTTTTTATTGTCTATTTTTTTCGCCTCGTCGCGCGAGATAGAAGAACCCCTTTTAAGGTATTTTAAGGTATATATACCATCAGGGTAATGATTCACCAACCTGCTAGCTCTTTTTACGAGGCTCAAACGGGAGAATTTATCTTGGAAGCGGAAGAACTTTTGAAATTACGCGAAACCCTCACAAGGGTTTATGTACAAAGAACGGGCAAACCCGTATGGGTTGTATCCGAAGATATGGAAAGGGATGTTTTTATGTCAGCAGCAGAAGCCCAAGCTCATGGAATTGTTGATCTTGTAGCGGTTGAATAAAAAAAATAGTTAAATATTTGAGTTTTAAATTTAATCTTGTCACTGGGTTTATCTTAAGATTCTATTCTATTAACTAGAAATGCATTCGGTTAGGATTAATCTAAACCAGCTCATTATGTATATAATTCAGCATGCCAACTATTAAACAACTTATTAGAAACACAAGACAGCCAATAAGAAATGTGACGAAATCCCCTGCTCTTCGGGGATGTCCTCAGCGCCGAGGAACATGTACTAGGGTGTATGTGTGACTCGTTCAGATTATGAGCTGGAATAAAAGAAAACGAAAAAAAATTCCAGTATCAATGATCCGTACGGATGAATATGATAAAATGGAAAAATTAAAGTGACTCTCTATAAAAAAAAAGATCTATTCATCTATTATGTATGAAATTTATGGTTTATATTAGTATAAAGCTAAAAAAAATTTCCCATTGGTAGCGTTAACGTTATTCATTTAGCGGGGAATCCCTTTGTTAAGATAAAAAAAGAATGTTCCCTTTATTTGTAAGAACGGACTATTAGGGTCAGCTATCCAGCTAACCTTCAAAATTAAATACCGTTACTGTATAGGTGGATCTAATTGTGAAAGACCCATTACTAAATAATTCATGGGTAGAGCCAAAAAAGTTTGAACTGTACAAGTTATCAATATAAATAAATTAAGTCAAAGTAAAAAGTAAAGGGGCTCCGGTGTATAGAGAGGACCTGACCGTTTTAGAAGGAACCATAGAAACGAAGGAACCCACTATAATTCTTTTTTATTTATCTAGATTAAAATATAATTTTATTTAAATTTCTAGTTATTGACTTTTCTTTGATACATTAATAAAATTTGTTAGTTTTTTGTCTTGTTTCAAGACGAAATGTCGAAAAAATAGTGGTCGGGAAGGTTATAGCAGCAAAAGCCATTGGGATTTTATTTTATACATTGGAACAATCCGTTTTGTTATTAATAGTCCAGGAGGGTAGAAAAGAATAACTCAATAAAAAAAGTTATTCATCAAAGTTTCATATATTCAATGACTAGAGTTAGACGAGGATATATAGCTCGGAGACGTAGAACAAAAATGCGTTTGTTTGCATCAACCTTTCGAGGGGCTCATTCAAGACTTACTCGAACCATTGCTCAACAGAAAATAAGAGCTTTAGTTTCGGCTCATAGGGATAGAGGTAAGCAAAAGAGAGATTTTCGTCGTTTATGGATCACTCGGATAAACGCAGTAATTCGTGAAAATGAGGTATGCTATAATTATAGTAAATTTGTACACAATCTGTCCAAGAGGCAGTTGCTTCTTAATCGTAAAGTACTTGCACAAATAGCTATATTAAATAGGAATTGTCTTTATATGATTTCAAATGAAATCATATAAAAAGAAGATTGGAAAGAATGCCCCAAAATAATTTAAATGAAATTCCCCGGAGTTTATTCTCCGGGAGTATCAAGTAGAAATTAGTATGATAAAATACGATAAATAAATCCATTCAAAAATAAAAAAACTTTCTGATTTTTGTTTACGTTATGATAAGACAAAAAATCGGGAGTCTCGCGTTTTTGTATAACAAAGCCGCAATCCATATTTGAGTTAAGATTTCTTTTTTGATTCAATTACACTATTATTATCAATTAAATAAAGAAAAAGAAAAAACATATTATTATTTTCATTTTTTATTTCTTTTTGGTTCTAAAACTATAAGTTCTAGTAGTCGACTCGTTTCTTTCAAATTGTTTCTCATTATTAAGAAAAGGTAACAACGATAAAATACGAGCTTGTTTTATAGCAATAGTAATTAATCGTTGTTGTTTCAAGGTTAATCTATTTACTCGCCTAGATAATATTTTTCCTTGTTCACTAATAAATCGACTAATTAAACTCATGTTTCTATAATCAATTCGATCCCCCGGTTGGATCGGGGGCAAACGCCTACGAAAAGCTCGCTTGGATTTAATAAAGGGTCTCTTGGATTTATCCATAGTTTGTTTAATTTCTGCCTTATACCAAAAATCCTACTTCGTATTTAAAAATTTTTTTAGGTCCGGTCGAAATAGGATTAGGTTTGTTTATTTCTCTTTATATATATTTATATATAATAATTTAAATTGAAAAAAAAATAGTAAATAATATAAAATTATAATGAAAATCGTTTTGTACCCTTCATTGAATTAAAGGAGGATAGCCAGACGTTCGGCTCGATCTTTTTTATTTCTTTATCTCTCCATGAATTGTATGTTTGTAACAATAGGGACAGAATTTTCTAAATTCTAACCGACTAGGTGTATTGTGTCGATTCTTTTGAGTAATATATCTGGAAACGCCTCTTGATTCCTTATTAACACTCTTTCGAACACAACTCTTACATTCCAAAATAACTTTTACTCGGACATCTTTCCCCTTAGCCATGAACCTCCTTTTTTTATTTTTGGGATTTTTTTTTTAATTCAAACAATTTTTTTTTTCGACCCGAAGTGAAGAAGAAAGGAAATGAATAAATATAGATGCTGCTAACTCGAAATACAATTAAAAAGAGTTCATTGCAATCAATAGAGTAATAATAAAGAGTATATAAATTAAGAATATGTAATCAAATTCAAAAAGTTTCTAACTCTATTTCTACTCACAATATTTTATTTAAGTATCGTGTATAATACTCTTATGCTAAACCCACCTTGTTATTTCTATCCCCCTTCTTTAATTGCAATTGCCCTTTTTAATTAAAAAGGGCAATTGCAATTAAAGAAGATAAGTAGATTCAACTTCATCAAAACCTGAGTTCAGACTCGACTTAAAGGAAAAAAATAAGGTGTATATTAGTCACAGAAAATTGCCTCTTTATCTAATCCTGATTACTCCTTTCCCATGTTAATAACTAGAATGAAAAAAAAGGGAATGTCAACGCATCGGGGAAAAAGCGATTGATTTCTATTAATAGACCGGCTAAAGAACCAAACCATAGAGTACTTAGCACCGGTGCTACGGAAAGATATGTTTTTAGATCTCGCATTGAAAACCCTCCTTCTTAAATTTATTAAAGATAATACATATCTAATCTATGAGCAGATCTATATATAGATAGTCAAGGATCACTTGGGTTTGTAAACGAAATCCATAAGTTAAATCAAATAAAAATTGAAAACTATACAGTAGCTAAGAGATTTATTAAAAAAAAGAATAGCATATCTTTCCTACGCAACTGAGCATTCACGAAAAGTATTTTCCTTTTTTGAGTTTACGGCAGGTTTTGTTTTCAGATACATAAATATATAAATACTTTATACGATATGAGACCAAAAACAAGACATGGCCTGGAAAGATAAATCATATATAATTTTATGAAAAAAAAATAAGGATGTGGAAAACAAAACAAGGATTCTTTACAATTAGACTATTGGAACCAATTGAATTAAAAGGGATGTAGCGCAGCTTGGTAGCGCGTTTGTTTTGGGTACAAAATGTCACAGGTTCAAATCCTGTCATCCCTACCTAATTACTTTTACTCTAAGAAGTTAGGAGGAATTAAAATTGGACATTACGGAATCTCTCTTTTTTATGATACTCGATATAATAGATATCGTATGCATACAGGGTGTAGATAGAGTTTTAGGTTACAAAAAACGACAATCTATTGTGATAAGAAAGCGCTCTTAGTTCAGTTCGGTAGAACGTGGGTCTCCAAAACCCGATGTCGTAGGTTCAAATCCTACAGAGCGTGATTCCATTCTTACAGTCTTACAGGAGCTTAATAAAATTTTTTGAAAATTCAAAAGTCCAACTGATCACCACGTCTGTATTGTAAATATGCAGTTACAAATAATCCCGCCAAAGTAATAGGAATTAGACCTAAAACGATTCCAAATAGAAAAACTTCAATCATTTCAATGCGTTTGAAAAACAAAAGGTAATATCTATCCCTAAATATTAATAGGAATTGCCCAGTAATCTCAATAACCAATAACCAAAAAATATTAATTGCCACCTATAAAAGAATCCGACGTAAAGATTTTGTGAGTTGCTCATTCATTTAATTTCAAATAAGTCGTATTTTGTTCAGACCTATAAATAGAACGGAAGTTATAGTTAAAGCCGCTAGTAAAAAACCGAAATAACTGGTTAGAGTAGGCATAAAGGAGCTAAATGGAATATGTTCTTTTTATGCATGGATATGTTTATAAAGTACTTACCTAAAGTTCTATTTTGTTTTGAGAGGTTTGACGAAAAATAAAAATAGGTAGAGTTAAAATTTCTATTAAAAAAAAAAAGAATAATCAAAGAATAAGTTCAATTTAAAGTTTTGGATTCATATTACATTAAAGAAAGTAAGGGTGGTCTAAAAACTAAAAAAAATAAATCACTTATTATCCGTGACATCTACACATCTCGTGATTTTGAATCAACAGATTTATTGAAAAATTCTTGAATAAACTAATCTAATAGTAAAAAAATAAGAACTATGGTATAGAATTTCATTTACAAATGACACTTAAAATTGCTTTCAATATACATAGAATAAAATGGAAAAATCATTTTTAGCTTGTTCTTTTTTTTTTAGAACGAAAAATTATGTTATAACAATAAAACTTTTAAATGAAAATGGAACTTATTAGACTCATCAATCAAGTTTATCCATCTAAAAATTATTTAGAATAACAAAAAGCTATTAGCTTATCAAATCTTTATTTCGCCCAACTCGATTCTAAGACTAGTAATTGTTATTATCTTTACCGTTATACGTTTTACATTCCCTATAAAATATTATATATTTATATATAGTTATATAGTTAGGTAAAAAAACCTTGGTTGGCTCTAAAGTTAAAGCAAGAACCAGA